GGTAATTGCTACTTGGGTATCTAGAATATCTATGTCCCAAGACAAAAAAATATGAATAACGAGAGTATATCCCTTAGTAACAGAGTATATCCCTTAGTAACATAGTAGTCTTCCTAATGCGGGACATCCTATTATCATAATGAATGAACAAGTGTTCAACCCCATAACTCATTATAACTTTGACAGGCAGTTCCCTTTTTTATACCATCTCTACCGGATGCGGAAAAATGACCATTGCAGCTTCATGGAAAAGCCCTTTATCGGATTTGAACCGATGACTTACGCCTTACCATGGCGTTACTCTACCGCTGAGTTAAAAGGGCCTGTTTCATTCACAAATTTAGCCCACTAAGAATCTACTGGATATACCTGTACAATTATATCTTGTACAATTATATCTTGTATATACTGTATATAATATATACAATATACATATACAGATGGGGGCTCATTAAGGAACAATGAATAGTTAATTCAATTAAATACATATATAAATACATATATGAAATGAATAGTAATATAACAGTCTATGTCTATTATATCTTAATGATGCGCGAATCAATGAGTGAAAATGAGAATGAATGGGTTTGACTTTTTCTGTCGGGCAAGACATCCCCTATACTCCATTATTTTGATTATGATTAGATTATATAATTCATCTTTGTTATATAAGAATTGTTATTGTTATATAAGAATATATAATGTAATGAAAGGTTCCTGAATGAACAATAGAGAAATTTTCTTACATTAATATTATATGTATACGGAATCACAAAAGCACGAAAGGTTGTTTGTATCCTAGCATTCATTATATTGACATTGACAATTCCAAAAAACTACTCATACTATGAGTATAGTATGATGGCGATCGGGTGGGCGTGCCCCTATCGTCTAGCGGTTCAGGACATCTCTCTTTCAAGGAGGCAGCGGGGATTCGACTTCCCCTGGGGGTAGTAGGGTACGACGAAAGAAAAGTTGACCATGAATTATCAATAAACCTACAATTGATTCTTCCTGGGTCGATGCCCGAGCGGTTAATGGGGACGGACTGTAAATTCGTTGGCGATATGTCTACGCTGGTTCAAATCCAGCTCGGCCCAAGAATTCACCGATCCTTGAGGATGATATAACCAATCCTTACTCCAAAAATACATGATGATATGGAGGAATAAAGAGTCAACTTGATTCTATTTGTTCCTCCATGTTCTGATGTTTCTAACAATCTGGATCTATGAATTATTTTCAGCCAATCCGAGAAATCAAATGAAAAGATGAAAAATAAAAGAGCCCTTTTTCATTGAAAGATGGATTGTCAGTCAATTTGGCAATAACCACAGGTTGCTTTGCTATTTATCCATCCATCTTCTCTTCTATCTATGTAGATATGTATATCAGTATATCCGTTACAGGCGTCATATTTTTTTATATGATCTATCTATACGGTTATGGTTCGATGAAATAAAATCCAAATAAACAATAAATAATGTAAGCTGTACACCTCATTTTCTTGGGATTGTAGTTCAATTGGTCAGAGCACCGCCCTGTCAAGGCGGAAGCTGCGGGTTCGAGCCCCGTCAGTCCCGCACCGACCTGGGATCCTATGAATCGATTGATTCATCTCTCCGCCTTCTGCGAAGGGGAGGAGACAAAGAGCAGTGTCTAATTCCAGGTGGAAGGATCCTTATTTCACATTTATCATCGGGCAAGGTAAGCTCAATTACTAATTGAATTGGGGACAATCTCTTTCTCTCGCCCAAATTGCACGCTGGATTCTCGATTTATACGTCTGAATTAAGGAAAGGAAGGAGGATACGAATACTAATAAAAGATCAATCAAAGATCCTGTCTTTCTGTTCTGGGGGTGGAGAATAGAAAATAGAACGAATAATCTTTTTTTTTTCATTTTTCTCTGTCTTTCAAGAAGATTAGGTCATCACAAAAACTTAGCTTAGAACTTAATTCGTTTTCCAGTTCACTTCTACTGTTTGGATCTATGACGGATGGAATACTGGTCGAACCTCATTCATATGATATCATTCTATAAAGAATGAGGACGGCGGGTTATAGAAAGGAACGAAAGAGTAGAAAAATATGAGAAATTCAAAGGGATTCTTGGGTGGGGGTCAGGAATGCAATTTTTCGATTCAGTATGGATAAAAGATCTTCCTATGTTATACTATTCAATTCTCGACGATGAATTGATTTGATAGATCAGATATTGTTATTCATGATATTAGAATCCGATTCAGTATCATCAGGATTTCATTAATCCCATTGAATTTCAAAATTATGGAGAAGGATTGATCATCTCTATGGGATTAGATCCCGATTTCTTGCGAAGCAAAATAAAATTAAATTATGAGATTATGGAAGTAAATATACTCGCATTTATTGCTACTGCGCTGTTCATTCTAGTTCCTACTGCTTTTTTACTTATCATCTACGTAAAAACAGTCAGTCAAAATGATTAATTTGAATGAAACTTGAGTTAGTCTAATTTTATTAGTTGAGTTCTTTTAAAAATGATTCAATAAATGAAAGAAAGGGATGACAATTCCAAGTCTTAAATTAAATGAGCAGACTGGATTGAATCCTCGGTGTATGTATCCAATAGATGAGATAGTACGGTGGGGAGAACTATATGAACCTTTCTACCGTACTATCTATTGTATGAAGATATGGAATATGGAATTGATAGAGATCAATTTAAAATCAATCTACATACATACATGTGGATGCAAATCCATAAATTCATTATCACATATTATATATAATATATATATATAGATTCAAATAGCACTCCCATTCCATCTCTTCGCTCCACCCATCCATTCGTTTTTATTTTGATGAATCCGAAATAATCTAACGTTAATAACTGAATTGTACTAATTCATAGGTTTCTCTTTCATTAATCTTTCATTAAGTTAATAACTTTCATAATGATAATCAGTAATCAGGATAGATTTTTTTTTTTGATTAAATGAAGTAGTAGAACTAATTAATTTAACTATTGCGAAAGAGTGGAGGAGTAGTATGTGCATATACAAAAGAAAGGCAAGTAATTTTTTTTAGAATTAAATTCCGAAGAAAAAGAAAGAATTGTGAATTGGATGATCTGTACTAGACGATCCAAGGAGTTCTATGGTAAGTTATTCGTATCTGGAAAAGGGGTAGTAGACCTTTTTTCATGCTTGAACCCTGATGGTGAGGCGATAAAGCATAAATAAAATGCCAGGAGTCTAAGGTAAGTGGATCACCGGGCGCTCTTCTTTTCTTATGCGTAGCCTCTCCAGGGTTAGGTCGCCTACAGTATCAAGTTGTATCTACTCTACATAATAGCAGAACGACTCCCCCTTTGAACAGTAAAGAGGGAAAGAAATCAAATAGGGATTGTTGCTCCTCATTGTAATATCCATAATGATGTTAATGTTATGCCATAATGATGTTAATGTTATGGTAAGAAAGAACGGGTTCATCAAAATGAAATGGAAGATTTTGGAGGAATCAATTTGATTGGAAAAAATCAATTTTCTATCATTATCAGGGGAGTTGCTTTGATTTTCAAAATACGAACGCGGGAATAATTGAGATAGCGGATCCAAAGGTTAAATGAAAATGAAAGGTAATTAATTACTAAATTTCTGTGGAATTTTGAGATGGAAGATATGTTTATTTAAACATAAAACGATCTAATTATGAAATTAAACAATTGATACAAGCTGATTACTCAACTCAATTACACTCAATTAGTAGTACCCTTAGAGTCCACTTCTTCCCCATACTACGAGTGAAAGGGAAAACGTAAAAACTACCATTAAAGCAGCCCAAGCGAGACTTACTATATCCATGTGAATCATGCCCCCTATCTCGATGAATATGAAGGAATTGTTACATTATTGATCCCTAAAATAATAATAGGGGAATTGGTGGTGCAGAGTCAAAAAAAAAGAGATTATGACTTAAAGCTATTGACAAACCGATCAAATGGATCCGCTTGTATTGTAACAAGTCTCTATTTCCTATATAGGATTGATTTGTGGTGAGGAAGAATTAAGCACAAGCGCAACAGATACACGTTACCCATTGGAAGTATCAAGGGGATGTTACTAGGGGAATGGAACATGTCGTAATAGTAAGATCTATTCTTTGTTTTGTTGCGTTTCATAGGGAAAATATATCCACATATATACCATCAAGATGGATAACTGTCTCTCCCTAAGTTAAACCTTACTATCTCTGTTTCTGTGAAACAATCGGTAGACACCCTATTACATTGCTACATTGCGGGGGTTACCACAGAAAAATTAAAAATTCTTTTTTGACTTTCTTCTATAGGGGCCAGTTAACCATTCACTATTGAATGACTGGCTGAGCACTGAAATCCTATCGCGAGTACGGCCTGTATACAAAGTATCTTCAGCCCTCTCCACAACCCCTAGGATTTCCCCCGTGGCGAATCTAAGCGAGATCTAATTCACGACTGAATCAGGAGACCCTACAGTGGGCATTGGTAGGGTATGGTAATTAGGAAAGATTGATAGTTATAGTCTTTCCTATAAGTTGGATCCTCGGAGCAAAGATTTACAGCCCTTCTTTCATAGAACCTGCGTATTTTGAAGCGGATTCTGAAGATAAATAAAATAAAGTATCAACGGTCCTTTTCGTCCACCGGGCAAGAATCAGGCCAGTTATATCAGCGAAGCAGGATTCCGAGCCATTTGTTGTGTTGATCAGGCGACACCCGGATTTGAACTGGGGAGAAAGGATTTGCAGTCCCCCGCCTTACCACTCGGCCATGCCGCCAAAAAAGAAATAAGAAATAATAAAAGGGCGTAAATACTCTTTTTGGAGAGGGTTACTGAATCATTGGTTTTTATTGGATTTGCATCTTCCAATTCTGTTTTCCTTATCCTATCCATCTTTTTACCCAACTTACTCTTCCTCTAGTTGAGATCATTTTCTTAGATTTTCTTAGATCTATTGTATAGTATCTCAACATA